ATTATTGGGTGTTCTTTTAATGGTTTCAGTACCTGCGGGATTATTAACAGTCCCTTTTTTAGAGAATGTTAATAAATTTCAAAATCCATTTCGTCGTCCAGTAGCGACAACCGTCTTTTTGATTGGTACGGCGGTAGCCCTTTGGTTGGGTATTGGCGCAACATTACCTATTGATAAATCCCTAACTTTAGGTCTTTTTTAAATTGATTCATTAATTGTGAAATAAAATATTACGACGTGTGTATCTAGGGAATAATCGCTTCAAAGTGACTTCTCCCTAGATACATCTAATTCTAATAAATTAAATTATGGATCGAGTCCAGATTTATATATAGATTTAAAGATCTAAAAAACCATTTTTATCTTGTTTTGGAAAAAAAAGATGAAAAAAATCTAACGGATTTAAAACTAATTTTTCGGTAAATCTATTTCAAACTGCTTTTCTAGAATGCCCAATATCTCTTTTACATCTTCTATATGAAAATGTTCAATTTTCATAAGATCCTCTTGAGTGTTATTCAAAAGATCCAATAATGTATATATATTGGATCTTTTGAGGCAATTATAGATTCTGGGAGGCAATTTTAATTGGTCAATAAAAATATATTTCAATGCAATTTTTTTTTTGTTTTTCCTTAGTTTAACCAATTTATCATGAAAGGTAAAAAGAGGTAAAGTAACCTTGTGTTGATTGTCGTCTAAATTTAAGTTTTCTTCTTCTGTATGGAAAAAAGGAATAAATAAATCAATCAAATTTCGGGACGCTTCATGAAGCGCTTCTTTCGGAGTTAAACTTCCATTTGTCCATATTTCGAGAAAAAGTATCTCTTGTTTTTCATTTCCATTCCCATAAGAATGAATGCTATGATTTGCATTTCGAACAGGCATGAATACAGCATCGATAGGATAACTTTTGTCTTGAAAGTTATTTGAACTTTTTATACGATATCCGCGATTCCTCTCAATTTGTAATCCAATACAAAAATCAATCGGTTCCGTCAAGCTAGCTATATGTTGTGTATTATCAACGATTTCCACATAAGTCGGTGAGATGATATCTTGAGCTGTTACATACCCAGGACCCTTAACACAAATAGACGCGTCACAAGTTCCGTATAAATTACTTCTCAATACTATTTCTTTCAAATTCATTAAAATTTCATGTACTGATTCTTGAATACCCACTATGGTAGAATATTCGTGTGGTATTTTATCAGATCTTGCACGTGTAATATATGTTCCTTCTATTTCTCCAAGTAAAGCTCTTCGCATCGCAATGCCTATGGTGTCGGCTTGACCTTTCATAAGTGGAGACAAAAGAAAACGTCCATAAGAAAGGCGCTTACTGTCTGTCCTTGATTCAACACACTTCCACTCTAGTGTCCGAGTAGATATTGTTACTTTCTCTCGAACCATAGTAATATTATTTGGTCGAATTGTTTATTTCTCTTGAAATTTTTTTAATGTTGATTTTTTTTTACACGCGTCTTTTTTTAGGGGGTCTACAGCCATTATGTGGCATAGGAGTTACATCCCGTACAAAAGTTAATAGTATACCACTTCGACGAATAGCCCGTAATGCTGCATCTCTTCCGAGACCGGGACCTTTTATCATGACCTCTGCTCGTTGCATACCTTGATCGACTACTGTACGAATAGCATTTCCAGTTGCGGTTTGAGCAGCAAAAGGTGTCCCTCTTCTTGTACCCCGAAATCCACAAGTACCGGCAGAAGACCAAGAAATCACTCGACCTCTTACATCTGTAACAGTCACAATGGTATTATTGAAACTTGCTTGAACATGAATAACTCCCTTTGGTATTCTACGTGTATTCTTACGTGAACCAATACGTCCATTCCTACGCGAACCGATTCTTGGTATAGTTTTTGCCATATTTTATCATCTCATAAATATGAGTCATATAGATATATAGATAAATGGATATATCCATTTCTTGTCAAAACAGATCCCTTTTTTATTTGTAGATCGGGTCTTTTAGAAAGTCTTTTTTAGACTATCCTTGTCTTTGTTTATGTCTCGGGTTGGAACAAATTACTATAATTCGTCCCCGCCTACGGATTAATCGACATTTTTCACAAATTTTACGAACAGAAGCTCTTATTTTCATATTTTTCATACCTTAACCTTAATTTTGAATCGACTTCTTGGAAGAAAATAAGTTTCTTGAAATTTTTAATTTCGAATCGTATTCCCACGAAAAGAAATATTAAAGTTAAAAAACCACCTAATCATTCGAATCTTTGTTGCGGAGTCGATAAATAATACGCCCTCTGCTTGAATCATAACGACTTACTTCAATTTTGACTCTATCTCCTGGCAGTATCCGTATAAAACTACGTCGTATCTTTCCTGAAACATAACCTAAAATAAGATCCTCATTATCTAAACGAACCCGGAACATACCATTGGGAAGCGATTCAGTAATTAAACCCTCATGAATCCATTTTTGTTCTTTCATTCCGGGTAAAACCTCCTTAAAGTATTAACTAATGTAGGAGGAACAAGATTATACACTTCGCATTTTTTTTTTAGTTTTTTTTTCACAACAAATAGGAAGTTTCGTATCCAATGCGGATATAAGAAGGATTACCATATATAACACAAAATTTCTCCGCCTATTCCTTTTAGTCGAGCCTCTCGGTCTGTCATTATACCTTGAGAAGTGGAAAGAATTACAATTCCCATTCCGCCTAAAATTCTAGGAATTCTTTGATAATTAGAATAGATTAGTAAACCAGGTCGGCTGATCCGTTTTAAATTTAAAAGATTTCTATAGGGCCCTTTTCTATTTCGTCTATGTCGCAGGGTTGAAACCAAAAAATATTTGTCGCTTTCTCGATGTTTCCTCACATTTTCGATAAAACCTTCTCGTAAAAGTATTTTAACAATGTTTTCGGTGATATTAGCGGATGCTATTCGAAGGACTCTTTTTCTATCCATATCAGCATTGCGTATAGAGGTTAATATGTCAGCAATAATGTCTTTACTCATAATGGAGTAAAATTCTTGTTGTCCAAAAATTTTGATATAATCAACATGTTTTTTGCTTTTTTTTTACTTATTTTATTTGTTTATGAATAAAAATTATATTATTAAATTAAAAGTATATGCGTAAAACACAATCTACTAAATTAATTTGAATCTATTTCTTTGCTAATACTCTACTATAACTATATCATAGTCTCATCTTATATTTTAAGACTATTATAATACCTCGGGCGCCAATGAAACTATTTTAGTAAAATTTAAATGCCTCAATTCCCGGGCGATCGCACCAAAAACGCGAGTTCCTTTAGGATTTCCTTCTTGATCAATGACAACTGCGGCATTGTCATCATATCGTATTATCATACCGTTGTCACGTTTCAGTTCTTTACGGGTACGTACAATTACAGCTCTGACCACTTCTGATCTTTCTAGGGGCATATTTGGTACTGCTTCTTTAATCACAGCAACAATAACGTCACCAATATAAGCATATCGACGATTACTAGCTCCTATGATTCGAATACACATCAATTCTCGAGCCCCGCTGTTATCTGCTACATTCAAATGTGTCTGGGGTTGAATCATTTTTTTATTTGTTGTTTCAATGCAAAAAAAAGAAAGAAATATTCTTTGTCAAAAGAAAAAAAGAAACCTTGCCTTTTTCATTCCCAGGCTCTATTTTCTTTGGTTCTACACTCTTATCCCAAAATAATAAATTGAGTTTTGATAGGCATTTTGGACGCTGCTATTGAAATTGCTTTTCTGGCTATATTTTCTGCGACTCCGTCCATTTCATAAAGTATTCGACCTGGTTTAACAACAGCTACCCAATATTCAGGAGAGCCCTTACCCGAACCCATACGTGTTTCTGCGGGTCTTACTGTAACCGGTTTGTCCGGAAATATACGTACCCATATTTTTCCACCACGACGCGCATTTCGTGTCATTGCCCGACGCCCTGCTTCTATTTGTCTAGATGTGATCCAAGCGGGTTCAACCGCTTGAAGAGCATATTTACCGAAACTAATATGGTTACCTCGATAAGACATTCCCTTCATTCGTCCTCTATGTTGTTTACGGAATCTGGTTCTTTTGGGGTTATAGTTGATGGTTGTTTCTGAATTCCATCTCTACTACAGAACCGGACGTGAGAATTTCGTCTCATCCAGCTCCTCACGAATAAAAGGATTCAAAATGTTTAATTTGAATTGAAATATGTTTAATGAATAATAGATGAAATTGCGAGATTCTTTGATATTTCATCTAATCTATTAGTCATTTGTATATACCTTGTACCTTGTTTAGGTATTTTGGATATATAACTAAACATATTAAATATATATTTCTATTTATTTTTTATTTTTATCAAAAATATTCTTTTTTTTTTAGAACATAATGAATTTTTTTTTTCATTTTCTCGTATCGGATTGCCCTAAATCCAAAATTTAGCAATCCAAAAAATAACGTTTTCGCGGGCGAATATTTACTCTAATATCTATTTCAGTTGTAAGGTTAGTTCATTACGTCTCAGATCAGAATAGATAAATTGTTTCTCGTTTCCTTTCGCCATCCCGACCAATGAATTGTTAGGCTTTGGTTTCAATAAAATCTTCTGCATTCATGGGTTCCATCGTTCCCATTGCTTCTTGTTTAATGGTTAGGTCTTAATTCTACAACGGAGCTCTTAATTAAATTTGTTCTTGAGTCAATTTTCTTAGTCTTTATTGGCTCAGGGCTCTTGGTTTTTTTGTTCTATATCTATCATTTAATTATGTATGAATCAGTATGGATGCTTTATTACATTGCCTTTTATGAGATGACTCATAGACCTTACATATTGGAATTCTATATCATCGATATTCTTTTTCCCTCTTTCTCTCACCCCTCTACCCACATCTTTTTTCTATATTCTGGTTCACAACTTAGAATCAGATTTTTTCTTTTTTTTAGTTTATGAAAAAGAGATTTCAGTTGCTACAATGATATGAAT